CCTTGGACACGTAATGGGTCTTGAAGTACTATTTCCGCGTCTCCCTGACCAAATCCCCCCACATTAGGATTACTTGTTAATGGTTGATCAAGTTTGATGGATTCGCCTTCTGAAACAAGAAGTTCTGGTCCTGGGGGGATACTATCAATCACTTGACGCCCCTCTGGCGCATCTGTTATAGTTATTTCATACCCCCCTTTTTCTTTTCGTATTATTTTGCTTACTATACCCGCTGCTGTAGCATTATAAACCGTATTGTTACTCTTGCTCCCGTCGGGATAAATCTGACCCCTTCCCCTATTCCCGCCTACGTATATGGGATATTTTAAGAAGTACGCATCCTTCTTAGCAGCAGGGTCCGGAGAAAGAATAGGAAAGGTGATTTCACTATATTTTTGACCAGGAACAGGACCTATCACAAGAATATTCTTTTTAGCGGGGCGATAACTCTGAAAAGAGAGATTACCTATCTTTTCTTTCATCTCTGGCGAAATACGATCAGGAGGGGCTAATTCAAACCCCTCGGGTAAAATAAGCACGGCCCCCACATTCAAAGCTCCCTTTTTACCATTAGCAAGAACTTGTTTTAGTTGCATATCATAAGGAATTCGAACAACTGCTTCAAATACAGTATCTGGAAGTACCGCTTGTGGAACCTCAATACCCACGGGCTTATTAGCTAAATGACAATTCGCGCATACAATACGACCAGTTGCTTCGCGCGGATTTTCATAACCCTGCTGTGCAAAAATGGGATATGCATTTGAAATGTATGCCCCAGTTATTATATATATCATGAGCGATACGGAAATGGAGCGAGTAATCTCTTCCTTTATCCAAGAGAGGGTCTTTCTAGTTTGCATGGTCCAGTCGTTGATCCAGAAAATTTATACAATAAAATTAGGTAGGTCGCTAGGATAGTTCCCTATCCACGATGCTGCTAGTTACTGAAAAATTTTTACTAAAATATAGGAGGAATCCGAATCTATTGGATGTATAGAAAAAATAAGTATATAAAAAAAATAAGATTTTGAATGTTTTATTTTACTTATGGACAAAATAACAAAATTCTAATTGGATCGGTGGATCATTTTTCAGTCATTCATTGAATGATAAATCACTACAAGTGACGGAGATACACGATTTAAATAACGGAAGATCCAATATTTAAAAATTGTATCGAAAATGACTGGAAAGGTGGAAACAAGTCCAGATATAATTTGATCATTATGAGCAAATCCAAAATCCTTGTAGAAAGAGCTAATCATTAGTTCCCAACCGTGGGGTGAATGGAATCCTATACATAAGTCGGTTAATAAAAGAATAGAAAGGGCTTTTATCGTGTCGCTTAAGTTATATATGAATTCTTGAATCCAAGAATTAAGAATAATAAGTTCTTCATTAACTAAAAAAGAATAACCACTTAGAATAACGAAACAGATTATATTTGTCGAGAAGTGCAAAATCGTATAGATACGATCTGCGTTGTGCATCTTGATCAATTGGATCGTTTCTTTGTGGATTCCGATACGAAACTTTTGTAGATGTGTTTCGGGGTATTCCTTTATCATTTCGTCCAACAGGAAGAGTTCCTCAAATTCTATTAATTTTTCTAGAATACTCTTTTCTTGAATATCATTTAAAAAAGTTTCGGATTTACTAGTATTCCACCAATTAATAATCCAAGATCCCATACTTTTATTAAATGAAAAAGAGATCCACCAGGGCAAAAATACTATAGACGTAAGATATAGAAGGGGAATGAATGCTTTTTTTTCCATTTTTGCGTCTGTGAATTTTTAATGAATCCGCTTCATTCGTCAACTCTATACGATCTAATATTTCTATCAAGCATAAGTTCTATTCTAATATTAGAATTTAGAATAGAAAGCTTCGAACTCCCGAATCTATTCCCTCGTTTTTATTTGTGAGTCAGTGGTTAGTCCTTGAATTTTGTGAATTTACATACGCATAAAAAAAAGTTTGCGGACAAAATTTCAAATTTTTCCGTTTTCCGTATATAGTATATATAATCTACGTCTTCTTTGGTTCATCAGTATTATGAAGAAATTTCAGTTAAGTTATGTTATAGAAAAAAAAAAGGAAAAAAAAAAAAGAGGATTTTTTGGTTTTTTACCTCCTGCTAAGAAAAGTGCTTCGTTTATTTCAAAATACTTCAATTGGTACACGCAAAAAATAGGCCAATTCCGCTGCTTTTTGCTCAATTTCTCGTGGAGTCAAATTCTCATCAGTACGAGTCAAAGGAATGGCCCCCTGGCCTCTGATTTCCATATAAAGGACACGCCGAGCATTAAAACCCTCTTTAACTTCTATTCTGATAGACTGAATATCTTTCATAAAGAATCGGAGTAAGATGCGACGATTTTTTCCTGGGAATCCCCAACGAAAAATACACACTATTCCTTCTTTTCTATCGAATCGATCATAACCACTACCTACATTCCACGAAATTGTGCACCACAAATAAGAGCTAATAAACAGACCGGCGAGCCCATAGAACGACATCACGATACCTTGTGGAAAAAAAATGATTTCCTGAGACGGGAATAAAGATATCAAATTTCTGTCAAGATAACTGGAAATTCCAATCAATAAAAACCCCAATGAACCTAAAAAAAGTATAATGGCCCAGCAGAAATTACTTATTTTTCGAGACCCCGCTATAAGTTCTATCCATATATGTTCTGATCGCCAACTCATACTAGATCTAGTTACATTTTATTGGAAGTGGGAGACCGGCCAAAATGAATTTTACTTTACATTTTTTTGTTTCCGAAGGAACTTTCATCAACTTGCACTATTCTGATGTGAATCTTTCGAAGCAATTGGTTAGATCTAAAAGTAAAATAATAGGAGCCCTCTCATATGATCCCCTATCTACACATATATAGCTACATGGGCTTTACATTTATTTCAGGCATTCGCCCCAATCGCGACTTATTTTCAATATTTTCAAATAGCTCGTTTACTCATATATCAGATTTACGTTTACGCCTGCCCTTTCTTTTCTGTTTGAAAGAAGCCACAAGTTATACCATATTATACTGAATAGATATCTGTGTTATAATCCAAGTCTAAGTCTTGAAAAAAAAAAATATATGAAATTTGCCCCCATCAGATCTAAAAAATCTTGTTTTTTTGAACATGAAGAGATAAAGAAGCCATTGCAATTGCCGGAAATACTAAGCCCACTAAAGGCACAAAAATAGAGGGTAAGTTGTTGAGAATTGTCATAGAATGGGCACCTCGATTTAATATTTGTACCTGTTATTTATTGTTATATTTATTTTTTTTACCTATTATCGCTATATTATATTGTTAGAAAGATATCTTAAATAGAAAGATCTCTTAAAATTATTAGAATTCCTATAATAATTATACTAAGTATATCTAACTGAGTATATATAATAAAGTGCAAGGAATATAGAACTAACTAAATGGACTTATTCATTTTTATACATCAAATACATGTATGATAATTCACTTGTTTGTTATTTTTCTATTATTTTTTTTTTCTTGTCTTATAATTTGAATTTCATAATTATAATTTGAATTTAATAAAGAGTTTCTTCACCTTATAAATTCTTCCAAAATTCGTTATAATATAATACGAAAGGAAGAAAAGAACATGAAATTCGTTTTATTTATTATTTACTACCCTACCTCGCGAAAAAAGAATTCGCTCTTTTATCTTGTTCATAGAGGTTTCCTAATTAGGAATCAGGGATATCGGTAAAAAAAAAATTATCTGTATGATTCTTTCCATAATTCTCTCTTATGTCACCAAAACAAATCCATTCTTCGGATTTTTCCTTTGATTCCGATAAATAAATACTTAATAAATACTTATTCTAAATAGTTATTCGCCAGAAAGAAAATAATTTAAAGAATTCAATTTAATTAACTATTAACTTAAAGTTCTACTAAAGTTATGATTCAAAGGAAAGAAAGCGTGGAGCTGAAATAATTCACTCAGAACGCCCTTTAACAGATTACGTGGTACGATTGGATCAAATAAGCCCTTATGGAATAAAAATTCAGCCGCTTGTGAACCTTCTGGTACTGTCTTATTCAATGTTTGTTCAATTACTCTTTTACCTGCAAATGCAATGTAGGCGTTGGGTTCAGCAATAATGATATCCCCCAACATACCAAAACTAGCTGTCACCCCACCAGTCGTAGGAGATGTAAGGATTGATACATAAACTAACTTTTTATTCGATTGATAATCATATAAAGCAGCAGAAATTTTAGCCATTTGCATCAAGCTCAAACTTCCTTCTTGCATGCGTGCTCCTCCGGAAGCACACACTAGAATAAGAGGTAAAAATTGATTAGTAGCATACTCGATTAAACGAGTAATTTTCTCGCCTACTACCGATCCCATACTACCCCCCATAAACTGAAAATCCATAACCCCAATTGCTACGGGAATGCCGTTTAGTTGACCTATGCCGGTTTGAATGGCCTCGGTTAATCCTGTCTTTTTTTGATAAGAATCAATACGATCTTTATAAGGTTCCTCCTCTGAATGAAAGTCAATGGGATCCAGGGAGAACATGTCCTCATCCATAGGATCCCAAGTCCCTGGATCAATCGAAAGTTCAATTCTATCTGAACTACTCATTTTCAAATGATATCCACATTGTTCACAAATATTCATTTTTGATTTAAAAAATTTCTTATAATTTAATCCATAACAAATTTCACATTGAACCCACAAATGCTTGTATTTTTGAGTTACACCGAGATCATTAGAATTTTCTCTTAGAGCGAAATCGCTGCCGTTCGTGCTAGTTCTTAGCTTGGAATTCCAGTTTTCACTACTATTTCTACTTTCACCCAAAATGTAAGTAGAAATGTAACTTTCGCTGTAATTTTCACTACCACTTAAAATAGAACTCGCAATCCCGATTTGAGAACGAAGATAACTGTCAATGCAACTATTGATGTAATTATTCCAACTATATTTATTATCA